CTAACTAATTTAATTTTTTTAAAGAAAAAAAAAAATATAAACATACATGCTGATTTTTATATAGGAAAAATCAAGTAAATAAAATTTTTTCAGTTGGTGAAAATTTTGCATTTTTTTGCATTTTTTTTTTGAAAATTGAGGACCTGTTTTTTTACTTTTTTTTTATTAACTAGATGAGAAATCAAGAAATATCAAGAAAAGTTAAAAAAAAAAAGTTAAAGTTGTGAGAATCATATATAAATGTTTAATGAATTAAATTATTAATTAAATATTATATAATAATCTATTTTATTATTAATAATTTTTATCTATATATCAATATATATATATACTATTAATTTATATATAATACATAAAATATAAATTGTTAGAAATATTTATAAATCAAATAAAACCTATAGATTACATAATTTTTAATATAAATTATAAAGTCTTATGTTGAAAACTTTTAAAGAAAAATAATAATAGTTTAATATTAATAATATAAAAAATTATCATATAAATATATAATATATATATAAATATATAATTCATGGTAAATGTTTTCCCATTAGCAAAGAAATACGTTGGTTTTAATATATAATTCTACTTATTTATAATAAAAATAAATATAGTATTATTATAATATATAAATATTAATAATAATATAAATCTTATTTTATAATTATTAATATATTAAATTTTTATATAATAAATAAAAATTACTAAAAAAAAAAAAAAAAACTACCTTATTTAATAGTTAATAAGATTTAGTATAATTAAAAATTGAAATATAATTAAATTGTTTTTTAAAAGAAATATTTTATTTACGTGTTACTTAATTTTAAAATTACTAAAAGTTTTAATTTTAGCTTTAAAAAAAAAAAATACTTCGTTGTGGTGATTTTTTGAGATTCTTGCAAGTTAAATTTTTTTATTAATAATTTGGTTGTATAGGAAATGTCAAATAATTTTAGAAATTTTAATTTATGAAAAAATAATTTTTTTTATTAATAAATTTATATAATTTAATTAAATTTTTGAGACTGGGGCAAACAGTTTTTACTGAGTTTTACTAATTTAATTAGGGGCAAATTATATAAATATTTAAAATAAATTATTTATATTTAATAATGGAAAGTTTTGTACTAAAGGTGTGGGGATTAATTTGATAATTGAGTTTAATTATTATTTTTATAGGAATTAGAAACCCATCAGGTTACTTATGATTTTGAGTTGTAAAAAAAGTAACTGAAGCTCTAAGCGGAGCTAGTTCATTAAGTGTTTATGGTCTCATATTTTGATTAAAGTTTTATTTTAGCTTTGAGATTAATTATTATAATTTATTATATGTAAATCATATTTAATAAAAATTTACAGTGATTAGATTTAAATATTAAAGAAATTTAGAATTAGGAAATATATTTAGTATTAACAAAATTTGTGCCAGCAGTTGCGGTTATACAAATAATACAATTTAATTATATTAATATTAATTAATTTAGATTAAAAATTTTAATAAAAAATTTATTAAGTGAAATTTTAAATTTTTAAAAGAATTGAATGTAGGGAATGAAGTTAAGAAAATTTTAGATTAAACTAGGATTAGATACCCTATTATTAAAAATGTATTTTTTTTATTAAATTAGTATTAGTTATTTTCTTAAAAGTTAAAAATTTTGGCGGTATTTTAGTCTTTTCAGAGGAACCTGTTCTATAAATGATATTCCACGATTTAATTTACTTTTTTTTTAGTTTACATATCGTCGTAATTAAATATTTTTATAGAATTTTAATGTTTAAGATTTTTTATTTAAAAATTAATCAGATCAAGGTGTAGTTTATAAAAAAGAAGAAATGGGTTACATTTAATTTATTATTTGGATTATTTATATTATATAAATATGAATTTGGATTTGAAAGTAAAATTAATTAATTTATTAATTTGATTTAGCTCTAAAATATGTACATATTGCCCGTCGCTTTCATTTAATATGAAATAAGTCGTAACAAAGTAGATTTACTGGAAAGTGAATCTAGATTCAAATTAGAGCTTGATTAAAAAGCATTTTAGTTACATTAAAAAGTTAATTGTGAAATTCAATTTAATTTGAAATTAAATTTTTATTAAATTTTTATATCAAATTATTTTTATTTTAAGAAAAAGTTAATTTTATTATTTGTAAGAAAAAATTTATTTTATTATAGTAGAATAGTATTGAGAAAGAAAGTTTAAATTATCTAAAAGAAAAACTTAGTTTTTGTACCTTTTGCATCAGGGTTTATTAAATAAAAATGTATAAATTTATAAATCTCGAATTTAAAAGATCTAATAAATTAAAACTATTATTGTAGAATAATTAAAATTTAATTTTTTATTAGTAATGAAACGTTATTCGTTTTTAAATATATCTAGTTTTTTAAGAAATTAATTTAATTAATTTATTATTAATATATTTTTATTTTTTTAATTATATATTTATAATAAAAAATATTTTTAGGGATGAGCTTAAAAATAAAATATTATTAAAATTTAAGTTATAATTTAAAATTAGAATTAAAAATTTTCATATTTTAAAGTATATTATTATTTATTATTATAGTTTATATTATTTTTATTTTTTATAATTATTTTATTAAAATAAAAATTTAAATTTAAAAAATTTAGAAATTATGATAAAATTAGTATATAATTATGTTAAAATTTTAATTTATTTTAGGTTTAATAAAGGAATTCGGCAAATAATTTTTCACCTGTTTATTAAAAACATGTCTTTTTGTTTAAATATAAAGTCTAACCTGCCCATTGATAAAATTGAATGGCCGCGGTATTTTGACCGTGCTAAGGTAGCATAATCATTAGTTTTTTAATTGAAAGCTGGAATGAAGGGTTGGATGAAAAAATAGCTGTCTCTATTAAAATATAATAGAATTTTATTTTTAAGTTAAAAAGCTTAAATGTTTTTAAAAGACGAGAAGACCCTATAGAGTTTTATAGTTAATTATATTTATTTTTTTAGAATTAATTTTATAATAAAAATTAATTATTTAATTGGGGTGATTAAAAAATTTAATAAACTTTTTTTATATGTTAATATTGATTTATAAATTATTGATCCAATATTTTTGATTATAAGATTAAATTACCTTAGGGATAACAGCGTAATTTTATTAGAGAGTTCTTATCGATAATAAAGATTGCGACCTCGATGTTGGATTAAAATTTATAATTGGTGTAGAAGCTATATTATTAAGTCTGTTCGACTTTTAAAATTTTACATGATCTGAGTTTAAACCGGTGTAAGCCAGGTTGGTTTCTATCTTTAATTAGTTAATATATTTTAGTACGAAAGGACCAAATATATAAATAAAATTTTTATTTTGATAAATATTATTATTTTGGCAGATTAGTGCAATAGATTTAGAATCTTTAAATGTAATTTATTATTACAGATAATACTTGTTATTAAAAGATGTAATTATAATATTTATTTCTAGTTTATTATTAATAATTTGTGTTTTAGTAAGAATTGCTTTTTTAACTTTATTAGAGCGTAAAGTTTTAGGTTATATTCAAATTCGTAAAGGTCCTAATAAAGTTGGATTTTTAGGTTTAGTTCAACCATTTAGAGATGCAATTAAATTATTTACTAAAGAACAAAATTATCCTTTTATGTCTAATTTTAATTTATATTATTTTTCTCCAGTAGTAAATTTATTTTTAGCTTTATTATTATGAATATGTATACCTTTTTTTACTGTAAATATTAGTTTTAATTTATCATTATTATTTTTTTTAGCTATTTCTAGATTAAGGGTTTATACTATTATACTAGCTGGTTGATCATCTAATTCGAATTATTCTTTGTTAGGAAGTTTACGTTCTGTTGCTCAGACTATTTCTTATGAAGTTAGATTGGCACTAATTTTAATATCTTATATATTTTTAATTTTAAGTTTAAGAATAATTGATTTTATAAAATATCAAGAATATATTTGATTTATTTTTTTAATATTTCCATTATGTTTAATATGATTAGTATCAAGATTAGCAGAAACTAATCGAACACCTTTTGATTTTGCAGAAGGAGAATCAGAATTAGTTTCTGGGTTTAATGTTGAGTATAGAAGAGGTGGATTTGCAATAATTTTTTTAGCTGAATATGGAAATATCCTATTTATGAGAATATTATCTTGTATATTATTTTTAGGGGGAAACTTATTGTCTTATATTTTTTTTATTAAGTTAGGTTTTATTTCTTTTTTTTGATTATGAGTTCGTGGAACTTTACCTCGTTATCGATATGATAAATTAATATACTTGGCTTGGAAAGGTTATTTACCAGTAGCATTAAATTATTTAATATTTTTTTTTAGAATAAAAATGTATTTTTTTATTCTATTGATTTAGTTAATTATTTTTAGTATAAGTCAATAGAAAATTATATTTCTTTTTTTTACTTTCAAAGTAAATACTTATACAAGTTCATTAACTATTTAAAAATAATTGAGTCTCATAAATTAGTAATTATAGGATTCAAAATATAATATAAAAAATAAATTATTGTTAAAATTTGTCCTGTTAGAATATAAGGATCTTCTACAGGGCGAGCTCCGATTCAAGTTAATAATAAAATAATAGAAAATAATGATCAAAACATAAATTTATTAATTGGATAAAATTGTGTTCTTGAATATTTTCTATTATTAGAAAAAGGTAAAATGTATAAAATTGCAATAGATATAACTAATGCAATTACTCCTCCTAATTTATTAGGAATTGAACGTAAAATTGCATAAGCAAATAAAAAATATCATTCTGGTTGAATATGGATAGGGGTAACAAGAGGATTTGCAGGAATAAAATTATCCGGATCTCCTAATAAATAGGGGTTATGTAATGTTAAAAATAATAATAAAAAAACTATAATTAAACCCCCTAAAATATCTTTAAAAGTAAAGTAAGGATGGAAAGGAATTTTATCAATATCTCTTTTTGTACCAATAGGATTTCTTGATCCAGTTTGATGAAGGTATAATAAATGGATAATTATTATTGCAAATACAATAAAAGGTAAAATAAAATGAAAAGTAAAGAATCGTGTTAAAGTTGCATTATCAACAGCAAATCCACCTCAAATTCAATTAACTAATATATTACCTAGGTATGGAATTGCTGATATTAAATTAGTAATTACTGTAGCACCTCAAAATGATATTTGACCTCAAGGTAAAACATATCCTAAAAAAGCTGTTGCTATTGTTAAAAAAAAAATTGTTACTCCGATTATTCATGTTTCTATTATATTATAAGATCTATAGTAAATTCCTCGTCCAATATGAGTATATAAACAAATAAAAAAGAAAGATGCCCCATTAGCATGGAGAGTTCGAATTAATCAACCATAATTTACATCTCGACAAATATGAGCTACTCTATTGAATGCTAATTCAATATTTGGACAATAGTGTATAGCTAAAAATAATCCAGTTAAAATTTGAATTATTAAACAAATACCTAATAAAGATCCAAAATTTCATATAGTTGAAATATTTGATGGTCTTGGAAAAATAATTAAAGAATTATTAATAATTTTTAATAAAGGATTAGTTTTACGAATTGGTATTAACATTAAAATTTTTGTCGCAAAGATCCGTATGAAATATTAGTAATTTTAACTACTACAATTAAAGTAACAAATAAATAAATAATAATTAATATTATTATTAAATAATTAGGTTCATTAAAATATTTTATTATAGATAAGTTATTTATATATCTATAATTTTGTGATTTTATATCAAATACTTGATTTAAAATATTAAAATAAAACTCATCTATCAAAATTAAAATGGTTAAAGATATAATAAATAAAAATATAATAAAAAATTTAGGTTGAAACCTAAATTTTTCGTTTGATGCAATCCTAGTTATATAAATAAATAAAATTAATATTCCTCCCACTATAATTAAAAATAAAATATAAGAGTATCAATAATTAAAATTTATTAATCCAGAAATTAAAGCTGTAAAAATAGTCTGTAGTAATAAAATTAATCCACAAGACAATGGATGATTTATAAAAATAAATATTATTGAGCATAGAAGTATAAGAGGTAAAAATATAAAAATATCAGATATTAGTTTATTAAAATATTAATTTTGGAGATTAAAGATAGATGGTTTTCTATATCTGAAGTTTTAAAAGTTGAAACTTATCTTTGATTTACAAGACCAATATTTTATTTTAAATTATTAAAACTTAATGTTAATATTATTAATTTTTTCAATATTTTTAGCAGGAGCTTTAAGATTTGTATTGAATCGTAAACATTTATTATTAATATTATTAAGATTAGAATTTATTGTAATTTCTTTATACTTAAATATATTTTTGTATTTAAGAATAATAAATTATGAATATTTTTTTTCAATAATTTTTTTATCAATAAGTGTATGTGAAGGTGCTTTAGGACTTTCAGTTTTAACTTTAATAAGTCGAGTTCATGGTAATGATTATATTACCACTTTTTCTTCTTTATGATAAAGTTTATGTTTAGTTTATTGATATTGATTCCTTTAAGATTTTTAAATAAGTTTTGATTAGTTCAATGATTTATATTTTTATTAAGATTTTTATTTTTATTTAGGTATAGGAGGTTTTATTTTAGTTTTCAGTTAAGTTATTTTTTAGGTATAGATATATTATCTTATAGCTTAATTTTACTAAGATTTTGAATTTGCAGGTTAATAATTTTAGCAAGAGGAAAATTATTTAAGAATAAAGATTATTCACATTTATTTTTGATAGTTTTAATTTTTTTAATATTTAGATTATATATAACTTTTTCTTCTTTAAATTTATTTATTTTTTATTTATTTTTTGAAATTAGTTTAATTCCTACTTTAATATTAATTATTGGTTGAGGGTATCAGCCTGAACGTTTAGATGCTGGTATTTATTTATTATTTTATACTTTATTTATATCATTACCAATAATAATTATTATTTTTTATTTAAGAGAAAAATTTTATTTAACTAATTTTATATTTTTAGACCAAGATTTAAATTTTATTTTTATATATTTATTTACAAATATAGTTTTTTTTGTTAAAATTCCTATATTTTTTTTACATTTATGGTTACCTAAAGCTCATGTTGAAGCCCCAGTTTCTGGTTCAATAATTTTAGCTGGTATTATATTAAAACTGGGGGGTTATGGTTTATTACGCTTTATAATTTTATATAAAAATTTTATTTTAAATAGAAATTTATTTTTTTTAGTTATCTCTCTATTAGGTGGATTTTTAGTATCATTAATTTGTATTCGTCAAAGGGATATAAAATCTTTAATTGCTTATTCTTCAGTTTCCCATATAGGCTTAGTTTTAGGTGGAATTATAACATTAAATTTTTGAGGATTTTATGGATCTTTAGTAATAATATTAGCTCATGGGTTATGTTCATCAGGATTATTTTGTTTAGCAAATATTTTATATGAACGAGTTCATAGGCGAAGATTATATTTAAATAAAGGTTTATTAAATATTATTCCTAGATTAAGATTATGGTGATTTTTATTAGTTTCTTCAAATATAGCAGCCCCTCCTTCTTTAAACTTAGTAGGAGAAATTATATTAATTAATTCAATAGTTGGATTTTCATGATTAAGAATAATTTTTCTATCTTTAATATCTTTTTTTAGTGCTGTTTATTCTTTATTTTTATATTCATATACTCAACATGGAAATTTTTATTCTGGAATTTATTCTTTTTTTATAATTCAAACACGAGAGTACTTATTATTATTTTTACATTGATTTCCATTGAATATTTTGTTTTTAAAAATAGAATTTATTGTTCAATGAATTTAATTTAGTTAGTTTAATTCTAAAATTTTGATTTGTGGTATCAAAGATATAAAAATTTATACTAAATTATTTGTTTAATTTTTTTTAGTTTATTCTTAATTTTAAGTATTTCTTTTTTATCATTATCTTTATATTTCTTAGTTTTTAATTTAGTTTATATTTTGGAATGATTATTATTAACTATTAATTCAACAAATTTTATATTTGTAATTTTATTAGATTGAATATCATTAATATTTATAAGATTTGTTTTATTTATTTCTTCAATAGTAATTTATTATAGAGAGGAATATATAGGAGGAGATTTATACAAAAATCGATTTATTTTATTAGTAGTAATATTTGTATTATCAATAATAATATTAATTATTAGGCCTAATTTAATTTCAATTTTATTAGGTTGGGATGGGTTAGGTTTAGTATCTTATTGTTTAGTTATTTATTATCAAAATATTAAATCATTTAATGCTGGGATATTAACTGCTTTATCAAATCGAATTGGAGATGTAGCTTTATTAATAGTTATCGCTTGAATATTAAATTATGGTGATTGAAATTTAATTTTTTATTTAGAAATTATGAAAAATGATTGAATTATACAATTAATTGGATTTTTAATAGTTTTAGCGGCTATAACAAAAAGGGCTCAAATTCCATTTTCTTCTTGGCTTCCAGCAGCTATAGCAGCCCCTACTCCTGTTTCGTCACTAGTTCATTCTTCAACTTTGGTAACTGCAGGAGTTTATTTATTAATTCGATTTAATTTTATTAATGAAACATTAATATATTTACTGGTTTTTATTGCTTCAATAACAATATTTATGTCAGGTCTTGGGGCTAATTTTGAATTTGATTTAAAAAAAATTATTGCTTTATCTACATTAAGACAATTAGGTTTAATAATAAGAATTTTAGCTTTAGGGGAATATAAATTAGCTTTTTTTCACTTATTAATTCATGCTCTTTTTAAAGCTTTATTATTTATATGTGCTGGTAATATTATTCATAGATTAGCAAATTGTCAAGATATTCGTTATATAGGGGGTTTAATTAAACAGTTACCTTTAACTTGTACATATTTAAATATTTGTAATTTATCTTTATGTGGTTTACCTTTTATATCTGGATTTTACTCTAAAGACTTAATTGTTGAAGTTATATCAATAAATTATTTAAATATTTATATTTATATTATTTTTTTTGTTTCAATTGGTTTAACTGTTTCTTATAGATTTCGATTAACTTATTATTCTTTAACTGGGGATTATAATTATTTATCATTAAGAATAATACATGAATCAAGTTATATTATATTAAAAGGAATAAGAGGATTAATTTTATTTGTTGTTTTTAGAGGCAGATTATTTTCATGATTAATATTTTCAATTCCTTATTATATTTGTTTACCTTTTATTATAAAAATTATAACTTTGTTAATAATTAGATTAGGAATTTGATTAGGATATGAACTTGCAAAATTTAAAATTTCTTATTATTCTGTAAGTTTAAAAAATCTAACAATTTCATTATTTTTAAGTTTAATATGAAATATGCCTATATTATCAACATTAGGAGTTAACTATTATCCTATTTATTTAGGTAGAGTTTATTTAAAATTATTTGATCAAGGGTGATTAGAATATTATGGAGGATTAAATCTAACAAAATCTTTAAAGAAAATAACAATTTTACAAGTTTTATCATTAAATCATATTAAAGTTTATTTAATATTATTAGTTTTTTGATTAGTATTTTTATTATTGAATTTTTACTTAAATAGCTTATATTTAGAGCATAACATTGAAGATGTTATGGAAGTTTTAAACTTTTGAGTATTTATAAAATAAAATTTAATTTTACAATGAAAATGTAATGTTTTTTTTAAACTATATAAATAGAAGTAAAAACAAAATTTCATTGCTTAAGAATTAAGTTAGAAGCTTATTCTTGGATATCTTACTTCTTTAATTGGAGTTTAACTCAATTTTATCATTAACAGTGATAGACCTCTGATTTGGTTTCAATTAAAAATAAGGATAATAAAATCAAACTTTTAGGTCGAAACTAAATGCAAATATTTGCTTCTTACTTAAGATAAATTGATTATATCAATATTTTTTAAATGCAACTTAAATGTTATTTTAACTATTATCCTTTAATTTGTTCAATTTAAAGCACCTTGATTTCATTCATGGTATAAACCAATTAAAAGAATTAAAATAAAAAAAGTTATAATAATTCTATAATTTAAGATATTTCTAAATTTTATAATTATAATTAAAGGAAGTAATAAAGAAATTTCTACATCAAAAATTAAAAAAATAATAGCAATTAAAAAGAAATGTAGGGAAAAGGGTAATCGAGCAGATGTTTTTGGATCAAATCCACATTCAAAGGGTCTTCTTTTTTCTCGATCATAAAATCTTTTCTTTGATGTTAAATTTAAAATAATTACTAAAATTATAGTAATAATAAAAATTAGTATTATTAAGAATGTTAAAATTTTAATTATTTATACTAAAAATTTAGATTTTTTGATTGGAAGTCAAATATAATAATTATATTATATAAATATCTACCTCATCAGTAAATTGAAATATATAGGAATAGTCATACAACATCAACAAAATGTCAGTATCATGCTGCAGCTTCAAATCCAAAATGATGAATAGAAGAAAAATGATTTAAATAATGTCGAATTAAACAAATTAATAGAAAGGTAGTTCCAATAATTACATGGAGTCCATGAAAACCAGTTGCTATAAAGAATGTTGATCCATAAACTGAATCAGAAATTGTAAATGGAGCTTCAATATATTCATATCCTTGGAGAATAGAAAAATAAATTCCTAAAATTACTGTAAAAATTAATCCTTGTAATCTTTGTGAATAATTATTTTCTATTAGTCTATGATGAGCTCATGTAACTGTTAAACCTGATGTTAGTAAAATTAAAGTATTTAAAAGAGGAATTTCTAAAGGGTTAAAAGTTTGAATTCCTTTTGGAGGTCAAATTATCCCTAATTCAATTGTAGGGGCTAAAGATCTGTGAAAAAATCCTCAAAAAAAAGAAATAAAAAAAAATACTTCTGAAGTAATAAAAAGAATTATTCCTCAACGGAGACCTTTAGTAACAGCGAATGTATGAAGGCCTTGATAAGTACCTTCACGTACAACATCTCGTCATCATTGATATATAATTAATGTTGTAATTGTTAAACCAATAAGTAATAAATTATTATTATATAAATGGAATCATTTAATTAATCCTATTATTGTTGTTATAGCTCCAAGTGCTCCTAATAAAGGCCAAGGTCTAATATCAACTAAATGAAATGGGTGATTTTTATGGGTTGACATTAATTTACTTCTCTAGAATATAAAGTTCTTAGGACTGCAAATACATAAGATTGAATTATTGAAACTGCAGTTTCAAGTGTTAAAAGTAAAATTTGTACAATAATTAAAATATTTAATATTAAGAGAGATAAACTTGGTCCAGTATTTCCTAGTAATGTTATTAATAAATGACCAGCAATTATATTAGCAGATAATCGAATAGCTAAAGTTCCTGGTCGAATAATATTTCTAATTGTTTCAATGCATACTATAAAAGGCATTAAAACTGGAGGAGTTCCTTGTGGGACTAAATGAGCTAATATGTGAATAGTATTATTAATTCATCCATAAATTATAAATCTTAATCATAATGGTAAAGCTAATCTTAATGTTATAGTTATATGCCTAGTTCTAGTAAAAATATAAGGGAATAACCCTAAAAAATTATTAAATAAAATAATAGAAAATAATGAAACAAAAATTAAAGTTCTTCCTTGAGATTTATAATTTGTTAACAAAACTTTAAATTCTTTATGAAGAGTATAAATGATTTTAATTCATAGTATATTAATTCGAGAAGGAATTAATCAAAATATTGGAGGAACTACTAATAATCCAATGAATGTTCTTATTCAATTTAATGAAAGATTTAAGTTTGAAGTTGGATCAAATGAAGAAAATAAATTTATTATCATTTTCAGTTATACTTTAATATATTTTTTTTAAATGAAAAAGATTTTCTTTTTATTAAAAAGTTAAAGTAATTTAAATTATTAAATAAATAGAAAGTAAAAACAAAAAAAAATATTAGAGAGAGTCAATTTAATGGCATTATCTGTGGAATCAAAAATTATCTTTTAGATAATTTTAACTTGACAAGTTAATGTTATAATTTTAACTAAATTTTTAATTCATTAGAAATAAACGTTACTATATTATAAAATGATTTAAAATTCCATTGCTTACTTTCAGCCATCTAATGATAATTCAATTATTTTAGTAATTCATTTAGAAAAATAGTTAGGAGAAATTCTTTCAATAACAATTGGTATAAAAGAATGATTAGCTCCACAAATTTCAGAACATTGTCCATAAAATAAACCTGATCGATTTAAAGTAAATCTAACTTGATTTAGACGGCCAGGAGTTGCATCAATTTTAACTCCTAAAGAAGGGATTGTTCAAGAATGGATAACATCAGCAGCTGTTACTAATAAACGAATATTAGATTCAAATGGAATTACTATTCGATTATCAACATCTAGTAATCGAAAATTAAATGAGTTTATTTCATTTGTTGGAATTATATATGAATCGAATTCTACTGTTTTAAAATCAGAATATTCATAAGATCAGTATCATTGGTGACCAATAGTTTTAATAGTAATTATTGGATTATTAATTTCATCTAAAATATAAATTAATCGTAAAGAAGGAATAGCAATAAAAATAAGAGTAATAGTTGGTAAAATTGTTCAAATTACTTCAATTAATTGTCCTTCCAATAAATATCGATGTAAAAATTTATTAAAAAATAAAGTAATTATAAGTTGTCCAACAAGAACTGTAATAATAACAAGAATTATTATTGCATGATCATGGAAATAAGATAATTGTTCTATTAAGGGTGAAGCCCTATCTTGTAAAGTTAAATTTTTTCAAGTTGAAATTTCTAAAAAAAGTTTAAACTTTATATTTGGGGTTTAAATCCAATGCACTAATCTGCCATATTAGAAATTAGCAGTTAGTTTAGGTAATTCAGAATATCTATGTTCAGCTGGTGGATTAAATTGAAGTCATTCAATAGAAGAAGTTATTCTTAAAGGTCTTAAACTTTTTCGTTGAACAGCAAAAGCTTCTCAAAAAATAAATAATAAAAATCTTACTCTAATTAATGAGATTAATGATCCAATTGATGAAATAATATTTCATAGAGTAAAGACATCAGGATAATCTGAATATCGTCGTGGTATTCCTATTAATCCTAAAAAATGTTGAGGAAAGAATGTTAAATTTACACCTACAAATATAATAAAAAATTGAATTTTCAAATAAAAGTTATTTAAGGTTAGTCCAGTAAATAAAGGAAATCATTGGACTATACCTGCTATAATAGCAAACACTGCTCCTATTGATAAAACATAGTGGAAATGGGCAACTACATAATATGTATCATGTAAAACAATATCAATGGAAGAATTTGCTAATACTACTCCTGTTAATCCTCCTACTGTGAATAGAAAAATAAATCCTAAAGCTCATAATGTTGAAGGTCTATAGTTAATCGTAGTACCATGATAGGTTGCGAGTCATCTAAATACTTTAATTCCAGTTGGAACAGCAATAATTATAGTAGCTGAAGTAAAATAAGCCCGAGTATCGACGTCTATTCCAACTGTAAACATATGATGAGCTCAAACAATAAATCCTAAAAATCCAATTGCTATTATAGCATAAATTATCCCTAATGTTCCAAAGGCTTCTTTTTTTCTTCTCTCTTGTCTAACAATATGAGAAATTATTCCAAACCCAGGTAAAATTAAAATATAAACTTCTGGGTGACCAAAAAATCAAAATAAATGTTGATATAAAATTGGATCACCACCTCCTGCTGGGTCAAAAAAAGATGTATTAAGATTTCGATCAGTTAATAGTATAGTAATGGCACCTGCTAAAACTGGTAATGATAAAAGTAGTAAAATTGCTGTAATAACAACAGCTCAGACAAATAAGGGTATGCGATCTAAGGTTATTCCAGCTGGTCGTATATTAATTACTGTAGTAATAAAATTAATAGCACCTAAAATTGATGAAATACCAGCTAAATGTAAACTAAAAATTGCCAAATCTACAGATGCTCCTCCATGAGCAATATTAGATGATAGAGGAGGATAGACAGTTCATCCTGTTCCAGCTCCTCTTTCTACAATTCTTCTTATAATCAATAAAAACAAAGAAGGAGGTAGAAGTCAAAATCTTATATTATTTATTCGAGGAAAAGCTATATCTGGGGCACCAATTATTAAAGGTACTAATCAATTTCCAAATCCACCAATTATAATTGGTATAACTATAAAGAAAATTATAATGAATGCATGGGCAGTTACAATAACATTATAAATTTGATCATTTCCAATTAAGGACCCAGGACTTCCTAATTCTGCTCGAATTAAGATTCTTAATGAAGTTCCTACTATTCCAGCTCAAATACCAAAAATAAAATATAAAGTTCCAATATCTTTATGGTTGGTAGAGAATAATCATTTATTCGGTAAAATGGCTGAGCATAGGCAATAAATTGTAAATTTATTTACGAATAATTGAAATTCTTTTACCAAGTCTTATATTCAACAATGATTTTAAATTGCAAATTTAAAGGTAAAATTAATTTTTAAGGCTTAGACCTAATCTATATTCAACTTTGAAGGTTGAAAGTTTAACTTAACTTAAATCCTTAAAGAATATTTAAAATTCTTGTACATAGGAATAAGCTAAGTAGAGTAATTAAGTTAATAAAAATTAGAAAAAAATTATTTAAGTTTGAAGTCTTTAAAATGATTTCATTCGAATTAATTGTTAAAGTTGAAAGAGTAATTCGAATATAGAAAAATAAAGTAAGTAAAGTAAAAATAATTAAGATGAATCTTAAGGTATAAAAATTGTTATTTACCAAACTTCTAATTACCAATCATTTAGGTAAAAATCCTAAAAATGGGGGTAATCCACCCAATGATAGAAAGTTTATAATAAAAAATATTTTTATTAATTTTCTTGAATTTAATCTTAAAAATAATTGATTTAGATTGAAAATATTTAATATATAAAAAATTATTACAATATTTAATGAAATAGCTGAATAAATAACAAAATAAGAAAGTCAAATTATTTTTAAATTTATTATTCTTGCTAGTATTCAAGCAATATGATTGATAGAAGAATAGGCTATAATTTTTCGTGTTCTAATTTGATTAAATCCTAGAATTCCTCCAATAATTGATGATGTAATAATAATAATTCTAAAAAATATGGTTATATTAAAATTATATATAATTAAAACTATTGGGGCTAATTTTTGTCAAGTTAATAGAATTAATCTATTTAATCAATTTAATCCTTCTATTACCTCAGGAAATCAAGCATGGAATGGGGCGGCTCCTAGCTTAGTTAATAAGGCTGAATTTAGAATTAAAAGATAACTTTTTTCAAATTGTAAGGAAATGAATTCTGATGAATTTAATATTATAATTAATGCAAATAAAATTATAGTTGAAGCTAAAGTTTGAGTAATAAAATATTTTAGTGTTGATTCGGCTGGAAATTTATTAGTATGAGATTTTATTAAAGGAATAATTCTTAATAAATTAATTTCTAAACCAATTCATATATTAAATCAAGAATAAGCTGAAATTGCTACTAAAGTCCCAATTATTAAGGTATTAAAAAAAAAAATTTTATAAAATTTTAGAATTAAAAAGAAAAGGATTAAAACCTTTATAAATGGGGTATGAACCCAGTAGCTTAATTAGCTTATCTTTTTACACTTTAATATAAAATGTATATTAATTTTTGATATTAAAAGAAGTAGTTAAATTCTATTAAGTGTAATATGTTATGAAGGTGTAATTACACATGATTAACCCTATCAAAATTATCCTTTTTCGTCAGGCACTTCATA